GTTGCCGTCGGAAAAAGTAGAAGTCCCACTCCTATTAAGATAGGAATTGGAAGTGAGATGAAAGGTATGATCCATGAATATTGATACGTATATTCCATAAAAAAAGTATATTTTTTTCCTAATTAATTTTTCTGATTCACCAGCTCTTAGCTCTTTTGAAAAGGATCAGTTAATAAAAACTTTAAATATGTAAAACTTAAATAGAATTTTCTATTCTTAATTATTCTTAATTTTTTTTTTTCCAAATACTTCAAATATTTCAACTCAAGAAGTTCGAATTGTTCAACTAAGATGACCCAATGAAACTATCAATGAACACAACTATTTTTTTTAAGTAAAAATATAAAAACTGAAAATTTTCTTTATTATTTAGTATGCATTACAAAAATTTCCTGCTATAGAGCAAGAAGGAATAATTACACGAAAAAGACTTTTTTTTTTATAACATTATATATATATATTTTCTTTGTTCCTACTCTAATAATTAAAAATTTTAGAGATCTATATCTAGGAGTATAATATAATTTAAAGAATAAATGGATAATAAATAGTAAAGAACAATTCGTTTTGAACAATAGATGTCTTTCACATCCAACTATAGCAATGAATAATATATTCTAATTTTTTAATGGCAGTTCCAAAAAAACGCACTTCTATATCAAAAAAACGTATTCGGAAAAATATTTGGAAAAACAAAGGGCGTCGGGCAGCGTTGAAAGCTTTTTCGTTAGCAAAATCTCTTTCAACGGGGAATTCACAAAGTTTTTTTGGGGACAAATCAAATAAATAATGAAACATTGGAATAATATGAATTGGTTTGACTCAAAAAATAGCCTAGTAGAAGATTCGTTTATACTTTTTATTATATAAATTTATTATATAAATAATTCAAGAATGTAATGTGAATTTAGTAAAAAAAAATTGTGACTAAAATAAATATATATCAAAATTCACATTTTTTTTTTATCAAAGCAATTATTGGAATTTCCTACTGTTTTGAGCGGATGACTACGAAATTTGTTTTCCTTTTTTTTTTAGGGTATGTAAACTAAAAATAATAATTTTTTTGTTTACTCAATTATAAATACTCAATTATAAATTGGCAAATGGTACTCTTTTTTCTTGTTCAAAGACAAAAAAAATACAAGGCTTGATCTTTCTTTTTCATATCTTTGTTTTATCATTTTCGGGATGGGGAAAATAAGAATCCCCATCGCCCCAATAAAACAAAAAGTTTTTTTATATTTTGATTTTCTTAGATATATTCTAGATTATAGAATATATTTATCTATATAATATCTAAATATAGAAGATAAAATAGTAAACTGAAACTCTTTATTAAAAATTTAATGAGGCGTTGAAACGATGACATTAGTTAATTAAGTTAAAACTTTATTTTAAAAGTCAAAATGCTAGGAACCCTTATTTCTTTTCTCGAAATCATTATTACTATTATATAATATATCCCGCCGAATACATAATTAAATTGGTTTGCAAAATCCTAACACAAATTCTATACACAACAAAAACCCTTTAATACAAAGCTATGGCCAATATTTCGACAAATTTCTTGAATGTAGTGCTGTGCTGAAATTGTGATCCAAAAAAATATCCTATTTTAGTTTGTCATTGAAAAAAAAAAATGAGATAAAAAAGAAAACAAAGGAATCAAATCATTACAAAATGTAAATGAGAAATAACACTTTTTTTTTACCTTTAATTAATTAAGTTTTCTAATTTGAAAGATAAAGAGTTTTTTATCCCCTTAAATAGTTTCTAAAAAAAATTAGATTGAATTGAAAATTGATTCTATTCTTTCAATCTCGACGATTGAATAATAATAGGTTATTATGATTTCGAGAAAGCCGCTATGGTGAAATCGGTAGACACGCTGCTCTTAGGAAGCAGTGCTAGAGCATCTCGGTTCGAGTCCGAGTGGCGGCATGGCATTTTATATTATAAAACAAGTTCTATAATATAATTAATTCAAGTCCCAGATTTTAATTTAAATAATTTAATTGAGTAAATTACTAATTTTTTTTATGATATTTTCAACTTTAGAGCATATATTAACTCATATATCTTTTTCGGTCATTTCAATTGTCATTACAATTCATTTGATAACCTTATTAGTCGATGAAACCGTAGGACTCTATGCTTCTTCAGAAAAAGGCATGATAGCCACTTTTTTCTGTATAACAGGATTATTAGTTACTCGTTGGATTTATTTGAGACATTTACCATTAAGTGATTTATATGAATCATTACTATTTCTTTCATGGGGTTTCTCCATTATTCATATATTTACGTATTTTAAAAAATATAAAAACCATTTAAGTGTAAGCACAATAACCGCGCCAAGTACTATTTTTACCCAAGGTTTTGCTACTTCAGGTTTTTTAACTGAAATGCATCAATCCCCACTATTAGTCCCAGCTCTCCAATCTCATTGGTTAATGATGCACGTAAGTATGATGGTATTGGGTTATGCATCTCTTTT